TCCGGCGGAGGTAGTGAACATGACTAAAGGATAGCAGCAACCCGCACTCCGTAGAAGAAGCAGTTGGAGCAAGGAAAGAACGGAGCAGGCACATGGGTGTTTGAGTACTTTTCTCAAATAGATATGGTAAAATATAATAATCTCGATGCTAGTACTTTGATTACATGGAGATGCCCCGTTTATGAATGGAAGATCGTCTGTGCTTTTATTAGAAGTGTGTTATAGAACCGAGAAAAGAAGATCTATGCCCGGGGTCTTTCATTCAACATGCACCTTTCTCATAAGCGAAAAAAGTAAGGATCTGGCCACTAGTGGGGAGTAGATCGGTCCACTGGAGAGGATACCCTCTCTACTTACCGAAATAGGGTTGCAACGAGAAATCCCGATAAAACGTCCAAATGTCAACTTGAGATAAAGAATGCGGAACCCTACGATGTTATGTGAGTGATTTCCCGTGCCGATGAAATAAGTTGAACTTCCTATTGGTCGCACCTAATAATTACGAATGTTCTGGAACATAATCTCTAGTAGAGATATGGGTGAGTGCCTACTGAAATACATTATCTACTCCTCACACAAGTGGAACTGCTCTTCTTAGAGATCACAACCCTATTAATGGGGTATACTGCTTCTCAAAGCGCTTCATTCTATTCTAACTCTAACTGCCAGCCGAGCCGCTATAAAGCAGAAGGAATTGGTTGAGCGAATTGGCAGTCAAAGAAGTAGTTCAGCTCACTCGACCGAAGTAAGAAGAAGGTTGTGCAGGTGAAAACCCAATAGATCTACTTTCGAAGATCGCTCAACCTTGCTCACGAGGGAATGTGGAATATTGAACTTTAAATAGGTTCAAGACGGGAGGCATGCATCTATGAGAGCCCAAAAAAAGCCCAATTCAATCTTAAGCTGTCCTTTTGTCTTCCATTTCATCCCCGCATTTGTCTTGTAGTCAGCCGGGTTCTATCTCTTTGCCAGTCGGCCCACTTCGTTCCTTTTACTTCTAGGCCTGGGACTTCCAGGATGCCTCATTCACCACATCATGCTTACCAGCCACTGGAGCTAGAGAAGCAACCCTTCACCCTTTTCAGCCCCGAGGGATTCGTATCAACCCGCTTGTTTTTTACATCAACAGGACCCCCGGGAGCATCTACGACCAAGACCCCAAGGCCGGAGCTAGGTTTGGGCCAAAGGGGCCTAGGAGGAAGCAACCACTCGAGCAGAGAGTTTTCAACTAGTAGTTTCAAGCCGGTTCAAGCCTTTTCTAGCCTTACTTCCTCAAGGTTTCTACTTACATCAAGCGAAGAAGCTTCTAGGACTGATCAAAGAATTTGCCCACCCTCCAACCGAGTATCCATAAATAGAATCGGAGGATGCAAGTGAAGCTAGCGCTTTCCTTGAGTAGCCAAGTGGTCCAAATGACTATCTTGTTATCTGTGGTTAATGGGTCTTGAGTTTTCTTGTTCCTTGGGTTCAGATAAAATATGTAATTTAATGCCTACTGGTAATAGCTTTTTTTTTTATTATTGGATTGGGTGAATAACCCGAATCTTCTATAGTTTGTTTCTTTCGAAGATGGATCCAAGGACTTTTAATAAGCTAAAGCTGATCGGGGGTGCTATATTCATTTCATCTTTCTTCCATTGTTCTTTGCTTTGTTCTTGGGTGGTAATAGCTGCTGCGGTGGTAATTCCTTCGTTTGTATCCTCGATAAGCAGCTGATGTTAAACTTTTCCTTTCTTGTATGGATAAGTCGTTTTCTTGGTTTTAATGAGTGGGTGAGGAGGGGGGTACCTGTACCCACGAATGCTTTTAGTTTTTAGTAACCTATTCTATATGTGGCAGCCCGAGCTACACCTTCGAAGTGCTCTTTCCGCTTGTTGGCGGGTTCATTAGTGGTGTTGGGAAGTACTCTAAGCGGCCTAGTTGGAACGGTGCGAAATCCATCTTTCTATTTTCTTTTCCTGGGGCGAGTCAATCCCAATCCTTCTACTGAATGAGTGAGCCGTAGCGAGCGGAGCTAAGCGAATGTTTCTTAATTCCTTCTTTTAGTCGGTCATCAGCAAATGGTTCTTTATTTTTAGCAAATGGCTTTTTTCGCCCTTGTAGTCTCTCTTACTACGGTTGGTGGAGCGGGGGTCGAACCCCTAGCTCAGGTTGTTGCGAAGTTTGCTTGCATGCTGAAAGTGAATGACTCCCTTTACCTGTCTTTGAATCATGCTGAGAAAGAGGTGCTTTTAGCCCTTCGAGAAAGCGTTCTAACAATCAGGGATTTCCGCTATGTCCAGTCCACTTCGGTGCAACGCTCTATGGCTTAACTTTCCTCTTTCCTTGTAGGGAACTGCTTTGATTGGATCCGAATCTAGAAGTCATAAGAAAGCCTGTTCAAGCCATCTTCAAGGGGAAGGTGGGCGAAGCAGTTTCATCTCAATCCGGCTCATTAGTTAGAGATTGTGGAAGGTCTCATGGGCAATGCAATCAAATAAGCCGATTCCATCCCAATCTCTGTTCCCGACTCAATCCTGCTAGTTTGATACCTCACTGCTTCTATCTCTCTGTCTCACAGGCCTATGACAGGCAAGACTAAACAAACCTTCATTCACTCGGCTCGGTCAATCCATTCCTCTAAGGCCGGTGAGCCAATTAAATGGATAGAAATTATCCACCCAATGACATTTTGTATCTTCTCGTGTGGATCACACCACCGTTTGAAGATTTTCTGCCATCACCTACGCAATTTCAAAGTTGCATTTTTCATGAGAAAATCCTGTTCATATCATATTTTTAGAATAGCCATTTTGAATGAAATAATACATGTTCCATCTCGAGTTGCATTGCTCGATGGAGGAGTCGTGAATTAGTTGTGGTATCCTGTACTGTAACCGGTACTTGATCATTGGGTAGTGCCCGACCTGAGTAAAGTTGTAGTGATCCTTCCTACCGAAAAGGTTGGAAAGTCTCTGAGGCTGAAAGCCGAGGATGGGAATATGGTTGACCCAGAATTGACATAATAAAGACGGCCCAACTTCATCACCAAAGGGAAGTCAAGGATATATAATAATAGGCCCGGTGAGAATCAATCATAGAAGTATGATAAGTGCCTTCGGGAAGGTAAGTCAAGGAAAGCAACAAAGCAGATCTGTACTGATAAGTGAAGAAGTCCGAATACCTTTACTTTAGTAGTAGTCCACTTATAAAGTAGCTCGCCTGCAGCAGTAGTCAACCTGCCAAGTAAAATGGAGTTCTCGAGCAGGAAAGCTCATCGCGAGGTAACGAACGAGTCGAAACGGATGGTGATCCTACATAAATAGCTAGCGTGGAGCAAGCGGTTAGGATTCTATGTGACGGAATAGAAGTGATTATCTATGGCTTATAGACGGGCGTAGCGCTTTATGATTCCCCTTGGTTGCTTCATTTCCCTTAAGGCTTTTCCTTCATGCACGGGGAGAGGTTTCTTGGCGATGTAAGTAAGTGACTTTCTGGATCTTTCACCCTCAGGGATGTAGCTAAAAGTCTGGGTGTTAGAATGGGTGGGAGCTCTCTTCTTTCTTGCCCTCTTTGGAGGAATGAGGATTAGGAAGCTTTGCTTACTCGTAGAAAATAAAGTTGGCACAAGAAAAATTGTGGGTTGCACATCCGTCTTGTCAATCATTCCTCTCAGCATTACTAGATTTCCTTTACCAGGCAAGAAAGGGGCTTCTATTAGCATATAAGAGACTTCGTAGTTCCAGAGACGGGAGGATAAACTAATAAGACCACGATCCTCCTTCTTAGGCCGATCGAAGTCGAAGGGTTTCAGATCGAAGGTTGAGGCATTTCTAGGAAGACGGATTCTCAAAGGTTACACCTAGGGGATTTGACAGATAGAGAAGTGGGACGGAAGTGGAAGGCTTTGTCCGGATATAGATTCCGTAGAAATAGAAGTTCTTTGTTAGCAGCTTCAGGTAGTAAAGGGAGCGAGAGTCCCCCTCGAACTTGACTAGAGAATAGAGAAAGGACTTGTATTTCGCTGGCTTCTTACCTATCTAGTAGCTAGGAGTGAGCCTTTGTCGTCCTTTCAACTAGTAGCAACTATGGATTCTGAGTTTCAGGCAGAAGACGAATCCAAAAGGTAATGAACGGGATCCCCTAAGGGTAATGGGCAAAATCCCCAAAAGGAACCCGAAGATCAGTCTTTTTTATCCTCCCAGTGGGCAGTATACTACGATTCAGTAATTCGATCTATGCCAACGGTCTCTTTTGGAGCTGGGGCTTGTGTCAGTCTTTCTTTTTTTCCTTGCCCGCAATGAGTGGACCGGAGGGCAAAGAAAGGAGGCGACGACGAAAGTGCTTGTTACAGATTTTGAGTTTAAATATAAATAGACTTTTGGGGAAAAGAGGTCTCAGTCCAGGTATAAAGGGGGTATCCTGGGGAAGGACTAACCTTAACCTTAATATACGCAATATATAAACGATACCGAATTAACTGCGAAAGAGACGAAACTAACAACTGCCGTAATGAACCTAAACTAAAGACGGAAAGAGTCACTCACTGAATACCTATTTATTAAAGAAGGCTGAGTTAGTCCTAAAGCCGAAAGACGAAGGCTGAAGCAACTAAGTGTAAAGAGGACGAAGGACGAAAGCCAAAGGCGAGGAAAGAAGAAGACTAACTAGATATGTCTATAGTACCACAGCTGTAAGACCTAAGGCCGAAGCAAGGATAGCTTCTAAAGAAAGAAAAAAGAAACTAGAGACATAAAATAAAGAATAAGACTGCTAATAAGGAAAGGAATACGGTAAGGAAGGGAAACTAAGGCAGCTAAGCCACTAGTACGAAGGAGCAAGCGGAAGCCCCCGTTCTATCCACTAACCATGTAAAAAAATGATGGGTGGAATGGCGCGGCGGTGTAGGAACCGGTCGGATTCGAACCGACGAATAGAAGTTTTGCAGACTCATGCCTTAGCCACTTGGCTACGGTTCCCTATCAATTCCATGTCTTTCCCCCTTGTCCGACTTTGCTTCAGAGGGTGAGACCAGGAATAACAGATGCCGGAATGCTTTGGTTGGGGGGATGGATTTCGAAACAACGGATGTGACGGCGAATTGGTGAAGGATGGATAGCCGGGAATGATCACAGGTGTAGAAGTTGGGAAAGAACTCTGATGGGACCTCGGAGGCAAGGTCTCTACGAGACTGGCAGCACTAAGGGACTAATCACGTTCACTTCATCTGATGCTGAAGAAATCTGGTATACTAGGTCTTCTTGTCTTACTGATATCCTATCTCTGCCCCAGTTATCCCGGCATTAGTGAGGGTGGTTGTAAATCAGAGGGTTTAGCAGCGCTAACTCCGATTTCATAGTTACCACGGACCGATATGGATTCCGGTAACCCACAGTTCCTCATTATCTTGCTTGCCCAAGAAGAAAGAATTTGTTGCATTTAAGAAATATGCCTTATTTGTATTGTAAGTGTCGAATAATTGCTCTTTCCACGAGGGAAATAGTTATCTATAGAATAGAGTCTCGGTTCATTCTGCGAACAATCAATCGCATAAAAAGCTGCTTTGAGCTAATCCCAAAGAATGATTAAAAACCTTCGGCCAGGCCTAACTGCCTAACTCGAGTGAGTCCTCTTCCAGATCGAAATCCAGAAAGAATTCCGCAACGAGCAGGCATATGATTAAAGTCGACCTCTGTCTCTGTCCATCAACCTACTTAGCATAGCATATTTTTAGCATATTTGATTAAGAGCTCTTAAGCGAGTTTGAACTATAATATAAGGGAAAGGAGAATCTGATAAGAGTCGGGTTCTGTTCCATCCCCGATGTCAATTGATTAGGTTCCACTACTGGGATTCCTACCCACTCCTAGCTCCCGAAGTACATAATGGAAAGAAAAGGCATATCCTACTGCTTCAAAGTCATAAGCTGCTCCTTCTTCGGTGGCTGCTGCTGCTTCGGATCTGGAATCGGGCCCCTTACTACTTTATTTTATAGGGCTCGGACGTGAATATGGATGTGGCTTCTAGCTCAGCAACGACTCTGGCTTCGGATGTTAGAGCCTGCGATTACCACTTCGACAGTGCAATTGTTCTTTCCAAGATGCTATGGCGGGCGTACTAGGAGTTAAATTAAGAATCCGCTTTTGGGCAAGTGGGGTTGCCGACAAACTAATTCCCAAAGTATCTGGATCTGGCTTCTCCTAGGATGTGCATGGACCTTGAGATGCTAGCCGCAGGTCAAGATGGGGCACCTCCGGTATGTGGTATTAATTCTAGAGTTGGAAACACTGGCCCAAGCAGCGAATGACCTTGGATGCAATAGTGTTTAACATCTTTTAGCTAAGCAAAGAGTTTGGAATCGTCCAACGAGAAATGAAAACACCTACACATAGAAATAAAATAATAAAAGATTAAGGGGCACCCCTTTCTGGGGACGAAAGCGGACTTGATGTTTCAAGAGTCTCAGTCGAAGTCCTTCTCCCTATTACCCGTCGGGTAAATAATATGTCAGCAGGAGTTGGAATTTCTCAGGTGCCGGTTTCAGCTTAGGTGTAGTCTTATGAAGTCCCTCGTGTCTAACCCCCAAGTTTGCTTGCTTGTCTCAACTTGATCAATCGAAGAGGTTGGCTAATAAGGGTCGGTAGTCTACTCTACGGGGGGATTCAATGGATCTTGAATCTTATTGATCTTATCGAGTTAGTTCTGCACCACCACAGGGCCAAACCGTACCTTGAGGTGAGAGAGGGAGAGACGAGGTTCTCCTAACAATGGACCAAGTCTCAACGAGTTCTTTCTTTTAGTGAAGGGAACCAGTACTTAAGCAAGAGGGGTCTCACCGATGGTGGATCGGAACCTAGAGCGACTTCGAAGAAGAAGACTCCCTTGTATTATTATTATTCTTAGTCGAAGCTATGCATGAGTGGATCTCTTTCTCTTCTCTTGATGAGGAAGGATCCCAAGGGGCTCTTAATGCCACGCGCCCGGTGAAAGGAAACTAATTGTTACTCATATCAAAGGGTTCTGGTTCTCTCCGTATCATGAGATGGGCTACTGCGCGCTAACAGCTAACAAAAAGAGGGTTTTATAAAGAAATATGCCCCGCCGAAAAAAGGGAATTCCATATTCAAAAAGAGAAGGGAAGCTCGAAGCCAATTAAGTATTTCCCTCCCTACTGGCATGGATATATCAAGCAATCAAGTATGAGTAATCGAGTATATATCATACCAACCCGCGGGGGTGCAGCAACTCAAGTGTCTAAAGACCCTACTGCACAAAAGGCAAAGAAAAAGATGCGTACGAACTATTTAAGGCAGAAGAGAAGGGATTCGAACCGGACCAATAAAGTCTTGTAGCTGTGAGTAAAGCATTACAATAATTGGCTCGACCCTGATCGAGTTGCATTTCTCGATCACTAGATAAATGATATATCAAAGGCCTGACGACCGCAGGCTTTTCAAAACAAATACTTCAAGAGATATCGGCTAAACGAAAAGGGGATTTGTGCTTTCCTCTTAAAGTAGGGGTTGGACCAAGAAGATAGGTCACAAGTGGCCTTACTCTCTTTGTTTCGGAATGAGGATGGGAAGCAGCGCCTTCCACTCCAATAAATGATAGGACAGCTTTTGGTGCCTACTCTCGCGGAACGGAAGGAAAGCTTAGACCTTACTAAAGGGGAAAGGGGTGGTTTTCCTTCTTTTGATAGGCTTTTTTGGGAGCTATATGTTATTTTCATTTTTTCCTCAATTTGTCTTCATTAGCCCTTGGTCCTTTAAGAGAAAATGAGTTCTCGTCTCAATGGATGCGGCCGTTGCCTACCTTTATAGATCTTCTGCGAACCCTAGCCCAGTTAGAGGGAAATATAAGACAATACATTCAATTGAGGCAGAATTGACGTAATTGATAATTAGCTTTTCTTTCTCATTCGTCTCCTAGCGGTATCAGTAATGCCCCCTAATGGTTTCAGAAGATGCTTGACTTCATTTTAGACAGAATTGCATTCGAAAGAGACAAAACGGGTTCCAATCTTGTTTGGAATCACGATCGACTGGTCCAGTGCCTTCTCGTAGCTGGTTCTTTCTTGCTGGTTGACCGCAGGATAAGCTTCGAAAGGATTGAGGATCAGCATTATCAGATGAAGATAGGCGGGAATTGATGTTGTTGACCACTCTGGTTGTTTAATAACTTTCTTCACAGGGGTCGGTTAAATACGCAATACCCAATGAAAAGACCAATATTACCTTGAGCTCACCTTGTGCCATCAGCCTCTTTCTTTGGACGAGCTTCTCCTTTATCTCTTTCCATTGGGAGATCAGTCGCTCGAGCTTCTTCTCCCTTTAGGCGAGCAATCGTAGAGTTGAATGAATCCCTTCTTGATAGAAGGCTGTTAGGAAGATTGAAAATACTACTTCCAAGGAAGAGGCATTTGGCTGATCAACGCAAGCTATCTCGTATTGGAGCACGAACCAAGACCAAACTTCTCAGATGTTGAAGCGAGCAAACTAGAGTATGTTGATAATAGCTCTTTCTTCATCTTCTGTTCCAGATGATCTATGAAGAGGTGTAAACTAGAGTTAGCAACTTCTCCCTCTTCCCGGATTCCATTAGCAGTTTAGTCAGGCACATCATCTCGCTTCAGGAGGGATTCCCTTTCTCGTCTTCCTTGGGTGTTGATTCGGGTCGATATCGATCCAGTAGAGTCTGGAGTCTTCATGATGTCTACCTCACAGAATCAAAAGCAGTTGAGCTGGAAGGGGCCAGATTACCTATATGAACGAACCCATTCCTTATTTTATTCTTTTTCTTCCCTGGAAGTTTCCAGCCAAGAGATGGCTAGAGCTAGTGAATGCGACTCCTGCCCAGAAGTTAGAGCGTATAAATAAAATATGTAAAAATGTAATTATACCAACCGACCAGTCGTAGTTAGTGTAGCCGAAAAGAACTAAAAGTAGTGCTTTGAGCGGTCGGTGTCCAATGAGCAATAACAAACAAAACAGAAATGTTACCTTGAGCCTACCTCGTATCATCACAACCTCTTTCTTCGGAAGGTTGATCGCTTGGTTATCCTTTCTCTCACGGGGTAAGTCGGCTATACAGTCTTCTCGGGGAACAATCTTCCGCATAGAAATGTTCGGAAAAATGAAGGTAGTTCGATAGAAAATCTGTACAAAAAAAAAGGTCATTCATCCCCAGGTTGAGTTAAAGGGCGCATCTTTGTCTCCCAAAAAAAGAAGGTTACTGCCGTTGGGTACTAGCTCGAAGCTTTTCGAAGCTTTCGATTCACCTAGAAGAATACTATAATATATTGCAGAGAACTCCTTTCTTAATCGTGAGAATAATGAAATTTGAACAAAAACCTGGTTCTAAGGTACCTATTGGTTGATCCTAAGTTTAAGCAATCACTGTTCATCCAACCACAAAGGAATTGACCTACCCAATAATTCTCATAAAAAAGTGGTTGTATTTGGCCGAGCAATCACTTCACCGGCACGACTTTTCGAGCATTATCTCCTGCATCAGCTTTGAAAGCATTAACCTCCCTCTTTCGCTTTAAATTGAAAGAGGGGCATGGCTCCGGCACAGCCTTATTTTGAGCCTTTTAGTTCAACCCTATCCACCACGCCGTGTCTCGACTATCTTTGGTACCAAAAGCGATTATCCAAGGTGATCACCTGTGAATAGATAGAAGGAAAGCATTGCCAAGAGCTCCGAAACTGTTGTATCAGCCTCAAGTTATGATCCCATTGTATCATCTCGGATCGGTATCTTTCATTGATTCTTAATGGCCGCCCTAAGGGGAGAAAGAAAAAGGAACCTTCTAATAATCACGTATTAAAATCGACCGGTTCCTATTAGTCATGAATCACTCATCCCGAAGAAAAGAAGCTATCCATGGTACCTCGACCCCGAAAGAGTATAGGACTTCTATCGAAGAAAAGCAAATGTCGAGCTTTCCCTGGCACATACGTAGAAAGAGAAGCAGATTATCCATCCGCTAGTTGTGAACGAGCGATCTCGAAGTTCTCACTTCAAGCCTTGAATGCTTATATGTATTAAAATGGAATAGGATCTTTGACCCTTTCTACATCTAAGGTAGTCGTCCTCAAGACTCTCCGTTCCCTGGTTGAATTAGCCACATCTTGGTGAACAAAGAACATAAGCCTGTGCTTCTTATGACTTCGGAGGTGATAGAGGATGCTTCCAAACCTTTTCTCTCGGTTTGCCTCTTGCTGCTTTGTGGCTACCTTTTCTTTTGATCAGAATGACTTGATAACAGGGCTCGATCCTCTTAAATTGGAAGTAGAGGTAGTCTTTTCTCTCCTCTTAATAAGATCTATACCCAAACCGCCGTTCCCCCTTTATCTAGTACCTGACTTACTCTACCAAGAGAGCCCCACCAGGCTTTTAGACGCCCTAAGGTAGCTTTTGAATGAAGATTTCACTCCCTCACTCTCGATCTACGCATCACATCCTGTATGAATCGACCTCTCCCTGAACAGAAGGAGTGAACGACCAATAGGTACTTTGGATCAGAGGTCTATCCTTTCCCTAAATCCTTGCATTCGATCATGCTTTGACCAGCCTTCCGAGCACCCGCCTATAGCAGTTTCAATATAGATTCCCCAACAAGAGTACCTAGTGCATTAGTCAAGAAGAGCAGTCTGACGCTCAACGGTCAGCCGAGCAGTTACTATAGCTCAACGACAAGAAAGACATCTATTTAGTCAGATGAGTGGGATTCAGAGACTGGAGAAAGGCAGGCACATCTGACCAGAGACTGGTGTGAAGAAAGGCGTGCATAAAGGAAATGAGATCTCCAAACAGAAAGAAGGACAATGCTTTTTCTTGTTGAAAAGCTGGCCACAAGCCAGTGCAGCTTTTACCCTATGATATCTCTACATTACTTTTTTGATGAGTGATTAGTTCAAACTGAGAGAATCCGTGACTCAAGCAATCCGCGGGATAGATTCATCGATCAACAGGTTCGGCATAATAATAGGTCAACATAGGCAACATAGGTTAGTCCTTAAGCACTAAATCCAGGCCTGGATTGAATATTTTGAAGTGAAAGCCTAATTAATAGTTTAAGCCGGTTGGAGGCAGTTTGGAGTACAAAATAGTTTCAGTACTCACAGGTTCAAATAGTAACTTCGAGACAGAGATAGTGAATCCTTTCTCTTATCAGCTCTATCTTCTCTTTTTCTTGAAGACCCATCAAAAAACATCACCCAGTAAGAGGCTTCTGTTACGAATACTTCCTCATCTGGCAGTTCTTCTAAAACATCTTCTGATATTGGATTTTCTGCCAGCGCGGGGCGGTGGTTTTTCGATTCTCTCTTTCCTCTCTTGAAGATAACCACTTTTTTATATTTACGCAATAATGATTGAGTGATTTTTTCTGGGTAAGAAGCCCAAGCAAGAGCAAAGAGAATCCTTCTCTCCTGATCTTGATTTGGCAGCAGTTCAAACACATTATCCATCTGAGGTTGAAAACAAAGGATTTAATGTAAAGGAAAAGGAAAGGCCAGGTTGATCAGTGAATGAAGAAGGCTCATGCCCGTCCATCTCTTGCATTTGGGGTTTCCAGAGGCAAGCAAAAGACTAAAAGGAACCTTCTTGGATACCTGCTTTAATAGTTCTAAAAGATCAGTCGTCTCCCAAAAGATTGATTCTTGGATAGCTTGTTCTGGACTTCCCTATAGGTTCTGCAGAGGCAGGGGAAGGTCGGGTTCAAAGCCTTTCATTATTATTAGTAAGATGGGGCGCCCCCAGAGGCATTAAAGAATCTTTCTTTCTTGGTAAACCCAATCAAAAGGAAAAGGCCCTACTTATGATGGGGGGGGTCGAGGTGTCCGTGGTAGGCGATGAATGGAGGAGTCGATCAAGGCAGGAGGTTGGATTCAATGCTTATCTATCCCTGCTCTTCCCGGGTTGGTAGATAATTCCTCAACTATTGGGTAAACATAGATCCTAGAGAGCGAGTTTAAGCAGCATCACTAGAAGAAAAAGAAAAGAAGGAGTTGATGAGGTTTTTAGACTCAAGGCTTCCGTATCTGTTCTGGTTTATCAAAAGAAAAGGTTTTAAGATATCCGTTCAAAGCCCAGGTTTTAAAATATCTGGTCCAACCCGGAACTTTAGGACGGAAAAGAAGGTCAAAACGGACCTATTGATTGACCATAGATGCGAACTCCCACACCCTTATCCAGTACCAGCGACTAGTCTTCGGGCTACGAGGTATATAGGGCGAGAGCCTGCTAAGGTAAGCCTTAAGCCTACCCGTGTTGAGCCTCATGCATGTACTGAACCTAGGCATAGCCTGCTAAGGAACCCAGTAAATTGCACTACACTCAGTACGCACTTATTTCTGGGACCGCTTGATTCAGCATACAACAAAGAGTGCAACATCGGACGTTAATCAGGAAGCATACAGCAGCAAGCACACATCTTTGCGGTCTTTCTAAATATTATAATTATATTAAGCCGGTGTCAGCCTTTAGGGTACATCCTACCCTAATCTTGAGTGTTGAACCATAGGTTCGGCACAAGAGGAATCCTTCTTAGACTCGGTTCGCCGTCAGTTTGCAAACCGCAGGTGGGTGCGAACTACTAGAGGCCCGTCCAGGAGGTTAGAGAACCTAGAACGCCTTGATGAATCAGACCCAGAGATCATGGCCAACAACGCCAGTCACCGAGGCACCAGGAACCCTCTCTATGATGGGGACAATGAAGAGTCCACTGGCTCTAACCACCAGCTGAACCCTACAGCCCCGGCAAATCAGCAACTTTCTAACGAGGCAGTTAGCCGTCAACTAGCTGAGATTGCCCGGATGCTAGCACAATTGACCTCGCGGGTAGCCATCGGAAATACCCTGGCTGCACCTGCTGCTCAAGGAACAAACCCTCCATCTACCACCCCGGCTCAGAGGACACAGATCCACAACCACAAAGCCAACCAAGAGTAGCAGATGCTAGACCTGTAGACCCAGTACCCCCTCCAGTTCAGAATCAGCCCGCAGTTCCTGAACTTGTAGATCACTACGAGGAAGAGATCCGAAGAAAGCCTCCTGCAGTACCGGCCGTGTACTTGGCTCCCACTCCCATGAATCAGATAGTGCCATACGTCCCACCACAGCCGTCCGATCCTCTGATGGAGAAGATCAGTCGCCTTGAACGGGCAGTTAATAAGTTGAGTAGGGACAAGTATGATGTTGCAGATCTTGATAATCTCTCCCTATACCCCAAAGTCAGGCTTCCGTACGGTTTTAAGTGGCCAGAGATAGATAAGTATAACGGAACCGGATGCATAAAAAAATAGGATAAAAAGAGGCTTACCTCGGAGCTTAAAAAGGCAGGATGTATGTCGGAACTCTACAGCCCATGGGAATCGACAATGAGCTACTTGTCCAACTATTCCAGCGCAGTTTGACCGGACCCGCGCTGACTTGGTTGATGAAGACTAACCCAAATACCATTCGCGCATGGCCAGATCTGGCTAACGCCTTTGTGACGCACTATGCATACAATACAGATACTCAGTTATCAAGGCGTAAGCTAGAACTCGTTAAGCAAACACTTAGTCTTTCACCGACTTCATCACATAGCTTAAGAGGGGAAGGACCCAAGCTGCTCAGGTTCAAAAGAGACCCTCGGAGGAAGATAAAATTGCTATGGTCTTGAAGAGCCTGAACCCTGAGTATACCAATAGGTTGACACTTACCCATCACCCAACTTTTCATTTTCTTTTTTGTGTTGGCTGCCAGATAGAAGATGCATTGGCAGCTGGGCGTTCGCTCCCCCTCTCTACGCCGTTGCTTTGCAACGGGTCCTCGAATAATAAGCAGAATAAGACTGCCGGGACCTCTCAGGTTAAAGCAGAGGTGAATACAATTGGAGCGGCGTCGCTGAACCAAACGCCTTACTTTACTATACAAGGGGAAGGCAGCACAGCCATTTCAAAATAAAAACCAACCCCAGTTTTATCTTATCATAATACTCAGGCAGCTCAGGCGCGGTAACAAAGGTACTCGCGAACCTCGTAGCGGAGAGGCGGCTTATTGCAGCAATTTGAATCAGTAATCATCAATGCATAAGGGAACAGCGCGAAGCGATGATATGCTTCGCAAGCAAATGGGTCAATGACTAGATAGCCACGGTAAGATGGAAGGCCCGCGCTAATGCCCTTAGAGTTGTCGGTCGAATTACCGATCAATCAGATTCTTGGATGAGCGGAACATCTTGGAGACAAATCATCTCTACCCGGGTACATAGCTTCATCCAAACCATGGATCCACGAATTGTTGACTCGCTCGAGAAAAGAGCTTCGTAGTTGGGAGCTCTGAGCCGATGAGCGATATGTAATCCTAGGATTATAACTATGGTGTACTACTTCCCAATAATATAGTAGTTAATCTAGTTGTTTGATCTTTTCGATTATGGATATTTTAGGTGTTTTCCCTAATCTTAATTTCCGTTTCTTCTATTTTCTCAAGATAGATAGCAAGAAAGCATGAATAGGCCTACATGGGATGGAAGGAAGGGAAAGATGGAAGGAGAGAAGGACTAAACGACAAAAAAAAGGAAATACCTGTTTGTTTGCCTTGGAATGAATTGGTTTTATCAACTGCTGAATAGGTTTCGGAGCTTCACTTAAGTAAGTCTTCAGTACGCTTTGTTTTATCTACTACTTAGGTTTAGGTTAGGTTAGTTCATCTACGATTACGATTTTTCTTAAGAGAAGATACGACTGTACGACAGTTCCCGTTAGTAGACTCGCAGGACTCGAGAAGTAGACAGCGAGTGAGGGATTTATTCCTTTTGATTCAATCGACCTTCGAAGGAGATTGAGATGGGGGGCTACCATTCTAGATTCGACCATAGACCAAACAGCTACTGTCTGAAGGGACGGGGACCGCCGCCCGAAAAAGAAAGAAAAACGCTTCCATGCCATGATGCCCATGCCATACCATACCGAGGAGTGAGCTGGGCTCGAACGAAGTAGACCGCCGACTCCACCTGCGGGCGGAATAGAAAAGGGGGAAGGCCCCACTCCCGTATCATTCTCAAGCATGGGGGAATTCTGCGGTAGGTGCCGGCTATAAGTGAAGTAAGTTAAAGTTAAGCAAGCACCCGCAGCGAAGGGACACTGGAAAAGCCCAGCCGAACCAGTCCAGTGCCACAGATTGAATGCGTTGCTAGATCGAACCACAGACCAAAATGACATCCTACTATAGGGGGCTTCAAACTATTAGACATTAAAGGTTGGGGTTGACTCACATCAAAAAAGAGGAGCGGCGAAGCAGAATTGTTTTGGGTTTTCCCTCACCGCTACCGTATATCTCCGCGGTAAGATGCGATCCGAAAGGAACCGAATTCGAAACATTGGATATGCCAATGATTCGGGAGAGGGATTGGTTGTGCGTACTGACCTCCTCCCCTTTGCATTAGTTTATGTCTTCTGCTTCTGTTGCTGTTGTTTGGGACGGTTACATGAGATCATCCGATCTCAATCTTGCGTGCGAAATGCATCTCATGATCCGCGTTGTACGAAATTTTTCTCCGTCGGGAACAGCTTTTTTCTTCCTATGTCCGAGACCTTGCTTTCCGCTATGCTACGATCGCATTGCATGAGAGAGGGCATCGTAAGTAGCATGCAGAGGGGCTAAGATACGCCCCATCTTAATAGAAGGGCTGAAGAAAGACACTCTTTTTTGGGTAGACCCTTCCCAAGCAGAACCAATCTCTTAGTGGCTCGCTAGCCGGCCATGGCTATCCTTTAGTTAGTGCTGGACCGCTTCACCGCTTCATTAAGTATGTCTTCCTGTAGCCGCCATTTACTTGACTAACCAACCTGAGCTATCGTAAGGTAACCATAGGTTGACTGCCGAAGGGTCTCGGTTCTTACCAACCAAAGACCACTCTTCGATCTCCCGGTGAGTTGGACGGGAACGAGACAGAGGGGGTTATCTATGGAGCATTTGAATTGCCCCTTTCTGTTGGAATAGTTGAAAGTCTTCTTCTTAGGGGATTTTCTTTTTTCTTATTAACATAGAGTTGGAACTTAGCCGTGTAAGTTGCGAGTGGACCAGTGTGAAGCTTTAGCTTCGTTGCCGGCCAGAGCTCCTAGCCGACGACCGGCTACCCCTTTCGAGCTTAGCTGACCCTTTCTTGATTCAGTTTTTTCCTTATTTGAGATAGATGAATCAATGGAACTTTGATCCCCTATTAATGTAATGATTGAACAATCAAAGTGCGTTTGCCGCGACTACGAGCTGCCAGTGCGCCTTTCTTTGAGTCGCTACGCTCTGGGTCGAGAACTGGTTCAAAAGTAGAGGGTGGTCCAAAACGAGCTAACGCGAGTTTTCGAACTACGCTTTTTCCCGTTTTTGAACATCACTGAGATAGGCTTTTCCCCGAACCATTGACCCTTGTTCGGGAGGGAGAAGTTGATTCATTTAATGGAGCTTTATTTGTTTTATCTAGTAAGGGGGTGTTAGAAATAAGCCACCGCCCGACGAAAGAGCGGTTTCCAACAGAGCGACCCGGGACATCGAGCGAAGAGCTCCAATGCGCGTATTCGGAGCTACGCGGATGCCGTAGTCGCGGAAGCCGGATCAACATCATGACAACGGCATTCTGGAAACTGTTGGGCCAGCCACAATTGGTCTAATGTCTGGGTGCGTATGGCGGTACACTGAGAGCACCTTTCAAGTCGGCTGAGAAAGAAAGAAAAAAGGGTTTCGTCGTCTTTTTCTCTTTACTTTTTTTTTTAAAGGCGGTCCTTTTCTTTCTCCGGACTGATGACTCGCTTGTTCAGTATTGCTAACTATTATAGGAGGATGCCGTCCCCTCGGGACTACCAGTAGTTTCGGTTGTTGAATCTCGTGCAAGTTAGGTTGTGGTTGTATTGGCTGCAAGCGGAACCTAGGCGCTTTAGGTGTGTGTTGACCATGCACTCTCGCGTCATGTAATGTCGTATGTATGATAGAGGTGGTGATTGACCTCAATGCTAAATCCCTAAGGTTCAACGAATGAATGAAGCTATGATCGTACCCGGATAGAGATGATGGTCTTCCTTTGATGTCTCCAAGCCGGCCATAATAGAATAGATAGGCGAAGCAGCCAATAGCAGTCTGTTTTCGCCTATCGATAGATAGCAGGTTGCTTCCAAGCTCAAACCATTTGAAACTGAATTGCTACTTTATTCTTGTTATTGATAGAGTGGTATTCTCCGCCCCTGTCAAATAAAGTAGAGGGAGAGAACTGGAAGAGACCCGGAAAAAGAGCAAAGGATTTACAAGTCTAATGGGAGAAGAATGGCTGACACGTTGACTGCCTTCGAGACTATAAAATATAACCTAAGCGGTCTAACCTCCGAGGCGGACCCCAACCGAACGAAAGGCGCTAGACGGACTAACGGCAAGCGAGATAAAGAAAGCAGCTGGCCCTATGTGTAAAACCTTGCCGCGAGAGAGTCTTTCTCCAATGAGAATAAAGAAAGTTTTTGGGCAAGACAAGAAAGGAACT